GCTAGCGTAGCTTAATTAAAGCATAACACTGAAGATGTTAAGATGGGCCCTAGAAAGCCCCGTCCGCACAAAGGCTTGGTCCTGACTTTACTATCAACTTTAGCCAAATTTACACATGCAAGTATCCGCCCCCCTGTGAGAATGCCCTACAGCTCCCTGCCCGGGAGCAAGGAGCTGGTATCAGGCACACATCTGTAAGCCCATGACACCTTGCTTAGCCACACCCTCAAGGGAACTCAGCAGTGATAAACATTAAGCCATAAGTGAAAACTTGACTTAGTTAAAGCTAAGAGGGCCGGTAAAACTCGTGCCAGCCACCGCGGCTATACGAGAGACCCAAGTTGATACCATTCGGCGTAAAGAGTGGTTATGGAAAATAAAGACTAAAGCCGCACACCTTCAAAGCTGTTATACGCATCCGAAGGCTAGAAGATCAACCACGAAGGTAGCTTTACAACCCCTGACCCCACGAAAGCTCTGGCACAAACTGGGATTAGATACCCCACTATGCCTAGCCCTAAACCTTGGTAATATATCACATACCCTACCCGCCTGGGAACTACGAGCACCAGCTTAAAACCCAAAGGACTTGGCGGTGCTTTAGACCCCCCTAGAGGAGCCTGTTCTAGAACCGATAACCCCCGTTCAACCTCACCCTTCCTTGTTTATCCCGCCTATATACCGCCGTCGTCAGCTTACCCTGTGAAGGCCTAAAAGTAAGCACAACTGGCACAACCCAAAACGTCAGGTCGAGGTGTAGCGCATGGAGGGGGAAGAAATGGGCTACATTCCCTATATTAGGGAACACGAACGGCGCACTGAAACACGCGCCTGAAGGAGGATTTAGTAGTAAGCGGAAAATAGCGTGTTCCGCTGAAATCGGCCCTGAAGCGCGCACACACCGCCCGTCACTCTCCCCAAGCCTATCACTTTAAATAATTAAAAACCCAAAAATCGCGGAGGGGAGGCAAGTCGTAACATGGTAAGGGTACCGGAAGGTGCACTTGGTAATATCAGAGTGTAGTTAAAATAGAATAACACTTCCCTTACACTGAAGAGACACCCGTGCAAATCGGATCACCCTGACGCCCAACAGCTAGCCCACAAACACAACAACAACCAACCATTATTTATAACCCCAAATGCACGAGTGTTTTAATTAAACAAACCATTTTTCCCCTTTAGTATGGGCGACAGAAAAAGGACTTAGGAGCAATAGAGAAAGTACCGCAAGGGATCGCTGAAAGAGAAATGAAACAACCCAGTGAAGCTAAATAAAGCAGAGATTTATTCTCGTACCTTTTGCATCATGATTTAGCCAGCGTGACCCAAGCAAAGAGTGCTTTAGTTTGACACCCCGAAACTAGGGGAGCTACTCCAAGACAGCCTATTTATAGGGCGAACCCGTCTCTGTGGCAAAAGAGTGGAATGAGCTTTGAGTAGAGGTGATAAACCTACCGAACCTAGTTATAGCTGGTTGCCCGGGAAATGGATAGAAGTTCAGCCTCTCAGATTCTTTATTCACCTCAGTACTACCCCACCTGATAACACAAGAAACTGTGAGAGTTATTCAAAGGGGGTACAGCCCCTTTGAAACAAGATACAACTTTTCCGGGAGGAAAAAGATCATAATTAAATAAAGGTAAGTATTTGGGTGGGCCTAAAAGCAGCCATCCCAATAGAAAGCGTTATAGCTCAAATACATCACTACCCCTCTCTATCCTGATCATTAATTCTTACTCCCCCCTTCCCTACCGGGCCATCCCATGCAAACATGGGAGAGACCCTGCTAATATGAGTAATAAGAGAGCCAAGCCTCTCTCCTTGCACACATGTAATTCGGAACGAACCCGCACCGAGCATTAACGACCCCAAACGAAGAGGGCCCTGAACAACAACCCAAACAACCAGAAAAGAATTCAAACATAAACCGTTAACCCCACACAGGTGTGCACCTCAGGAAAGACTAAAAGAAAGAGAAGGAACTCGGCAAACAAATCAAGCCTCGCCTGTTTACCAAAAACATCGCCTCTTGCAAAGCTAAAGAATAAGAGGTCCCGCCTGCCCTGTGACTATTAGTTTAACGGCCGCGGTATTTTGACCGTGCAAAGGTAGCGCAATCACTTGTCTTTTAAATGAAGACCTGTATGAATGGCACAACGAGGGCTTAACTGTCTCCTCTTTCAAGTCAATGAAATTGATCTCCCCGTGCAGAAGCGGGGATATAAACATAAGACGAGAAGACCCTATGGAGCTTTAGACACCAAAGAAGATCCTGTCAAGTAACCCCCCACAAGGGCCTGAACTAATGGAATCCTTCCCTAATGTCTTTGGTTGGGGCGACCGCGGGGAAACAAAAAACCCCCACGTGGAAAGGGAGCACCCCCTCCTACAACTAAGAGCCGCAGCTCTAATTAACAGAATATCTGACCAATAAGATCCGGCAAGGCCGATCAACGGACCGAGTTACCCTAGGGATAACAGCGCAATCCCCTTTTAGAGCCCATATCGACAAGGGGGTTTACGACCTCGATGTTGGATCAGGACATCCTAATGGTGCAGCCGCTATTAAGGGTCCGTTTGTTCAACGGTTAAAGTCCTACGTGATCTGAGTTCAGACCGGAGTAATCCAGGTCAGTTTCTATCTATGGTGTGCTCTTTTCTAGTACGAAAGGACCGAAAAGAAGAGGCCCCTGCTTTAAGCAAGCCTCACCCCCACCTAGTGAAGACAACTAAAATAGGCAAGAGGGCATACCCCCCATGCCTGAGAGAACGGCATGTTGGGGTGGCAGAGCCCGGCAAATGCAAAAGACCTAAGCCCTTTTTACAGAGGTTCAAGTCCTCTCCTTAACTATGATTTCAGTCCTTATTACCCATATTCTTAACCCCCTGGCCTTCATCGTCCCCATCCTCTTGGCCGTCGCCTTCCTCACACTTCTAGAACGTAAAGTACTAGGGTATATACAACTACGAAAGGGTCCAAATATTGTAGGACCTTACGGACTGTTACAACCCATCGCTGATGGTGTCAAGCTCTTTATTAAGGAGCCCGTTCGCCCCTCCACTTCCTCTCCCGTGCTTTTTCTCCTCGCCCCCTTACTCGCACTCACACTTGCCTTGACCCTCTGGGCCCCCATGCCCCTCCCATATCCAGTCATTGACTTGAACCTTGGGATTCTATTTATTTTAGCCCTATCAAGCCTCGCTGTCTACTCCATTCTAGGTTCAGGCTGAGCATCAAATTCAAAATATGCCCTCATTGGGGCCCTCCGGGCTGTAGCCCAAACCATTTCATATGAGGTTAGTCTAGGCCTGATCCTATTAAGTACTATTATTTTTGCAGGAGGTTTTACCCTACAGACCTTCAACATTGCCCAGGAAAGCGTCTGAATACTACTCCCAGCTTGACCACTAGCCGCAATATGGTATATTTCAACCCTTGCAGAGACAAACCGTGCACCTTTTGACCTTACTGAAGGCGAATCCGAATTAGTCTCTGGCTTTAATGTCGAATATGCAGGTGGCCCATTCGCCCTATTCTTCTTAGCCGAGTATGCTAATATTCTGCTTATAAATACACTTTCCGCCACCCTCTTCTTAGGGGCCTCTCATTCTCCTATACTACCTGAACTCACCGCAATAAACCTAATAACCAAAGCGGCCCTTCTGTCTGTCTTATTTTTATGAGTTCGAGCCTCTTACCCACGATTCCGCTACGATCAACTCATACACCTAATTTGAAAAAATTTCCTCCCACTTACACTAGCCCTGGTTATCTGACACCTAGCCCTCCCCATTGCATTTGCTGGCTTGCCACCCCAGCTATAGATAAGAAGCCGTGCCTGAAGTAAAGGGCCACTTTGATAGAGTGACTTATGGGGGTTCAAATCCCCCCCGCTTCTTTAGAAAAGGAGGACTCGAACCCCGCCTAAGGAGAGCAAAACTCCTAGTGCTTCCACTACACTATTTCCTAGTAAAGTCAGCTAATTCTAAGCTCTTGGTCCCATACCCCAAACACGAAGGTTAAAATCCCTCCTTTGCTAATGAACCCTTACATCTTAACCGCCCTCCTATTTGGTATTGGTTTAGGAACTACTACCACCTTCGCAAGCTCCCACTGACTACTCGCCTGAATAGGCCTGGAAATAAATACTCTTGCCATCATTCCTCTAATAGCTCAACACCATCACCCCCGAGCAGTTGAAGCAGCCACTAAATATTTCTTGATTCAAGCTGCCGGAGCAGCTATACTACTCTTTGCCAGCACCACCAACGCTTGATTAACTGGGCAATGGGACCTTTTACAGATTGCCCACCCCTTCCCAACAGCTCTTGTCACTTTGGCTCTCGCACTAAAAGTGGGACTTGCACCTGTACACTCATGACTACCTGAAGTACTTCAAGGCCTGGACCTAACCACAGGACTTATTCTGTCAACCTGACAAAAACTTGCCCCATTTGCCTTGTTAGTCCAAACCCCCTGTACCAACACCACTCTATTAATTATCCTCGGACTTACCTCAACCATTGTAGGAGGCTGAGGAGGTTTAAACCAAACCCAACTTCGAAAAATCCTTGCCTACTCCTCCATCGCACACCTCGGCTGAATAGTAATTGTCCTACAATTCTCTCCCCCCTTAACTATTTTAACACTACTCACATATTTTGTTATAACATTTTCAGCATTCCTTATGTTTAAACTTAATAAAGCAACCAGCATTAATGCTCTAGCAACCTCATGGGCAAAGACCCCCGCCCTAACCGCCCTTGCACCCCTTCTACTATTATCCTTAGGAGGCCTCCCCCCACTTACAGGCTTTATGCCAAAGTGACTTATCCTTCAAGAACTTGCTAAACAAGACCTTGCCCCCGCCGCAACACTGGCCGCGATAACCGCCCTCCTTAGCCTATACTTTTATCTACGACTATCATACGCGATGGCACTAACTATTTCACCAAATAATCTGACCGCAACCTCCCCATGGCGCCTCCCCTCCTTACAACTAACACTACCGCTTGCTACCTCAGCCATAGCTACGCTACTGCTTCTACCCCTAGCACCCGCCGCAATAGCACTAACAACCCTTTAAGGGACTTAGGTTAAAACAAGACCAAGGGCCTTCAAAGCCCTAAGTGAGGGTGGAAATCCCCCAGTCCCTGATAAGGCTTGCGGGACACTACCCCACATCTCCTGTATGCAAAACAGGTACTTTAATTAAGCTAAAGCCTTACTAGAAGGACAGGCCTCGATCCTGCAAAATCTTAGTTAACAGCTAAGCGCTCAAACCAGCGAGCATCCATCTATCCTTCCCCCGCCTAAAAGGCGGGCTAAAGGCGGGGAAAGTCCCGGCAGACGACTAACCTGCATCTTCAGATTTGCAATCTGATATGTATTACACCTCAAGACTTTTGGTAAGAAGAGGACTCAAACCTCTGTTTGTGGGGCTACAATCCATCGCTTAAAAACTCAGCCATCCTACCTGTGGCCATCACACGTTGATTTTTCTCCACTAATCACAAAGACATCGGCACCCTTTATCTAGTATTTGGTGCCTGAGCCGGTATAGTAGGCACAGCCCTCAGCCTACTCATTCGAGCAGAACTAAGCCAACCGGGCGCTCTCCTTGGAGACGACCAGATTTATAATGTAATCGTTACAGCACATGCCTTCGTAATGATTTTCTTTATAGTAATGCCAATTATAATTGGAGGTTTTGGAAACTGGTTAATTCCCCTAATGATTGGAGCCCCAGATATAGCATTTCCTCGTATAAATAACATAAGTTTCTGACTTCTACCCCCTTCTTTCCTACTATTACTTGCCTCTTCTGGAGTAGAAGCGGGTGCCGGAACCGGCTGAACAGTGTACCCGCCCTTAGCCGGTAATTTAGCCCACGCAGGAGCATCAGTCGACCTGACAATCTTTTCACTTCATCTAGCAGGTATTTCCTCAATCCTTGGGGCAATCAATTTTATTACCACAATTATTAATATGAAGCCCCCGGCCATCTCTCAATACCAGACACCCCTGTTTGTGTGAGCCGTCCTAATTACCGCTGTTCTTCTCCTTCTCTCCTTACCAGTTCTCGCTGCCGGCATCACAATGCTCCTTACCGACCGAAATCTTAATACCACCTTCTTTGACCCGGCCGGAGGAGGGGATCCAATCCTTTACCAGCACTTATTCTGGTTTTTTGGACACCCGGAAGTATATATTCTCATTCTACCTGGCTTTGGTATGATTTCACACATCGTCGCCTATTACTCTGGCAAAAAAGAACCCTTTGGTTATATAGGCATGGTATGAGCAATAATGGCTATTGGTCTTCTAGGCTTTATTGTATGAGCCCATCACATATTTACAGTTGGCATGGACGTAGACACGCGTGCTTATTTCACGTCTGCCACAATAATCATCGCAATTCCCACCGGCGTTAAAGTATTTAGCTGACTTGCAACCCTTCATGGGGGCTCTATTAAATGAGAGACACCCCTTTTATGGGCCCTTGGCTTTATTTTCCTGTTTACAGTAGGGGGGCTTACAGGCATTGTTCTGGCCAATTCATCCCTAGACATTGTACTCCACGATACCTATTATGTAGTAGCCCACTTCCACTACGTACTATCTATGGGGGCCGTATTTGCCATTGTCGCCGCCTTCGTGCACTGATTCCCACTATTTTCAGGCTACACGCTTCACAGCACTTGAACAAAAATCCACTTCGGTATTATGTTCCTAGGGGTAAACTTAACCTTTTTCCCACAACACTTCCTCGGATTAGCCGGGATACCCCGACGATACTCCGATTACCCTGACGCCTATACCCTATGAAACACAGTCTCCTCAATTGGATCACTCATCTCCCTAGTGGCTGTTATCATATTCTTATTTATTATTTGAGAGGCATTCGCCGCCAAACGTGAAGTTCTAGCAACAGATTTAACAACAACCAATGTAGAATGACTACATGGCTGCCCTCCCCCATACCACACATTCGAGGAGCCTGCCTTTGTACAAGTACAAGCAGACTAACGAGAAAGGGAGGAGTCGAACCCCCATAGGTCGGTTTCAAGCCGACCACATAACCGCTCTGCCACTTTCTTTATAAGACACTAGTAAAAGAGTACATTACACCGCCTTGTCAAGGCGGAAGTGTGGGTTAGACCCCCGCGTGTCTTGCTTTTAATGGCCCATCCGTCACAGCTTGGATTTCAAGATGCAGCTTCACCTGTTATAGAAGAACTTCTTCATTTTCACGACCATGCTTTAATAATCGTCTTCCTGATTAGCACACTAGTGCTTTATATTATTCTTGCTATAGTTACCACTAAATTAACGAACAAATATATTTTAGATTCACAAGAGATTGAAATTATCTGAACAATTCTCCCAGCTATCATTTTAATTCTGATCGCACTCCCCTCCCTTCGCATCCTCTATCTTATAGATGAAATTAACAACCCCTTATTAACAATTAAAGCCGTTGGCCACCAATGATACTGAAGCTATGAATACACTGACTACGAAGATCTTGGCTTTGACTCATACATAATTCCCACCCAAGACCTAACTCCCGGACAGTTCCGCCTATTAGAAGCCGACCATCGCATGGTTATTCCAGTTGAATCCCCCATCCGAGTTTTAGTCTCTGCAGACGATGTACTCCACTCATGAGCAGTCCCAGCCCTGGGGGTAAAAATGGACGCAGTCCCAGGCCGCCTTAACCAAACAGCCTTCATCGCATCCCGACCAGGCGTATTCTATGGACAATGCTCTGAGATCTGCGGAGCAAATCACAGCTTTATACCTATTGTAGTGGAAGCAGTTCCCCTAGAACACTTTGAAAACTGATCATCTCGAATACTTGAAGACGCCTCGCTAGGAAGCTAAATAGGGTATAGCGTTAGCCTTTTAAGCTAAAGATTGGTGGCTCCCAACCACCCCTAACGACATGCCCCAACTCAACCCCGCACCTTGATTTGCTATTTTAGTCTTCTCGTGAATGGTCTTCCTGGCCGTTATTCCCGCTAAAGTTACAGCCCATACCTTCCCAAACACCCCTACTCTACAAAGCGCAGAAAAAGCCAAAACAGACCCCTGAACTTGACCATGACACTAAGCTTTTTTGACCAGTTTATAAGCCCCACCTATCTCGGGATCCCATTAATAGCCCTTGCCCTTACCCTACCCTGACTCCTTTACCCTACACCCACAACTCGATGATTAAATAACCGATTCCTCGCGCTTCAGGGCTGATTTATCAACCGTTTTACCCAACAGCTTCTCCTTCCCTTAAATATTGGAGGTCATAAATGAGCTGCCCTCCTAACCTCATTAATAATCTTTTTGATTACCCTAAATATACTAGGACTCCTCCCCTACACTTTTACCCCTACCACCCAACTGTCACTAAATTTAGGGCTTGCGGTACCTCTCTGATTAGCAACTGTCATTATTGGCATGCGAAACCAACCAACCCATGCCCTAGGACACCTCCTACCAGAAGGCACACCCGGCCCCCTTATCCCGGTGCTTATCGTTATCGAAACAATTAGCCTCTTTATCCGCCCCCTTGCCCTAGGAGTACGACTAACAGCCAATTTAACAGCTGGTCACCTCTTAATTCAACTAATTGCTACAGGCGCCTTTGTACTTCTCCCCTTAATACCAACCGTGGCAATCATCACAACAACAGTACTAGTTCTCCTCACCCTATTAGAAGTTGCTGTAGCAATAATTCAAGCCTACGTCTTCGTTCTCCTACTAACACTATACCTACAAGAAAACGTCTAATGGCCCATCAAGCACACCCTTACCACATAGTTGACCCCAGCCCTTGACCCCTAACGGGAGCAATTGCTGCCCTGCTGATAACATCAGGCCTCGCGACCTGATTTCATTTTCGCTCAACAACCTTAATAACCCTAGGAACAGCTCTGCTACTTCTTACAATATATCAATGATGACGAGACATCGTACGAGAAGGTACATTCCAAGGACATCACACGCCCCCTGTACAAAAAGGTCTTCGATACGGAATAATTCTTTTCATTACCTCCGAAGTATTCTTTTTCCTAGGATTCTTCTGAGCCTTCTACCACGCAAGCCTCGCCCCCACTCCTGAGCTAGGAGGCTGCTGACCTCCTACGGGCATTACAACTCTTGACCCATTTGAAGTCCCCCTCCTTAATACAGCTGTCTTACTCGCCTCCGGGGTAACAGTCACCTGAGCCCACCACAGCATTATAGAAGGTGAACGAAAACAGACCATTCAATCTCTAGCCTTGACTATTCTTCTGGGCTTTTATTTTACATTTCTTCAAGCCCTGGAATACTATGAAGCCCCCTTTACAATTGCAGATGGCGTATACGGCTCTACCTTTTTCGTAGCCACTGGATTCCACGGACTACACGTTATTATTGGCTCTACATTTTTAGCTGTTTGCCTCCTACGACAAATCCAATACCACTTTACATCTGAGCACCACTTCGGGTTCGAAGCAGCTGCCTGATACTGGCATTTCGTAGACGTCGTATGACTATTCCTATATATCTCTATCTACTGATGAGGCTCTTAATCTTTCTAGTATCAAAACTAGTATAAGTGACTTCCAATCACCCGGTCTTGGTTAAAATCCAAGGAAAGATAATGAACGTAGCAATAGCTGTAATTACCATCACTATTTTGCTTTCCATAGTCCTGGCCATTGTATCCTTCTGGCTTCCCCAAATGACCCCTGACCACGAAAAGCTCTCCCCCTATGAATGTGGTTTCGACCCCTTAGGATCAGCCCGCCTACCATTTTCTCTCCGCTTCTTCCTAGTCGCCATTCTTTTCCTCCTTTTCGATTTAGAAATTGCCCTTCTCCTCCCGCTCCCCTGAGGAGACCAATTAACCTCCCCTTTATTAACACTCTTCTGAGCCGTGGCCGTGCTTACCCTTCTTACCCTTGGCTTAATTTACGAGTGAATTCAAGGAGGACTAGAATGAGCCGAATAGCCAATTAGTTTAAGAAAAATATTTGATTTCGGCTCAAAAGCTTATGGTTAAAGTCCATAATTGTCTAATGACTCCCACTCACTTCGCTTTCTCATCGGCCTTTACCCTAGGACTAACAGGCCTAGCATTCCATCGAACCCACCTCCTCTCCGCTCTTTTATGCTTAGAAGGGATGATGCTCTCTTTATTTATTGGACTTTCAATTTGAACCCTTCAACTAGGCTCCACAAGTTTCTCTGCAGCTCCCATACTTCTATTAGCTTTTTCAGCTTGTGAAGCAAGCGCAGGACTTGCCTTACTCGTAGCCACAGCTCGCACACATGGTTCAGACCGCCTTCAAACCTTAAACCTCTTACAATGCTAAAAATCCTAATTCCTACCGTAATGCTTCTCCCCACAGCCTGGCTTACCCCTGCCAAGTGATTATGATCTACTACCCTCTCCCACAGCCTAGTCATTGCACTAGCCAGCCTCACTTGACTAAAAAATACATCCGAAACAGGCTGATCTTGCCTCACGCCCTTCATAGCCACAGACCCCCTCTCAACACCCCTCCTTGTCCTTACCTGCTGACTACTCCCTCTTATAATTTTGGCAAGCCAAAGCCACACAGCACTCGAACCTATTAACCGCCAACGGACCTACATTAGCCTATTAACATCTCTGCAAGTATTCCTTATCATAGCCTTCGGTGCCACCGAACTCCTTATGTTTTATGTTATGTTTGAAGCTACTCTCATCCCCACACTAATTATCATCACTCGATGAGGTAACCAGGCAGAACGCCTTAATGCAGGGGTATATTTTTTGTTTTATACACTAGCAGGCTCTCTCCCATTACTAGTTGCCCTATTGCTTCTTCAAAAGGATACAGGCTCCCTCTCCCTTTTAACCATTCAGTATACTAGCTCTACCCCTCTTTCATCTTACGCTGACAAACTTTGATGAGCAGGCTGCCTAATTGCATTTTTAGTAAAAATACCCTTATACGGAGCACATCTCTGGTTACCAAAAGCACATGTAGAAGCCCCAGTTGCAGGCTCAATGGTTCTAGCTGCAGTTCTTCTAAAACTAGGAGGCTACGGTATGATCCGAATAATAGTTATATTGGAACCTCTCACCAAGGAATTAAGCTATCCCTTTATTATCCTCGCCCTCTGAGGTGTAATTATAACAGGCTCCACTTGCCTTCGCCAAACAGACCTTAAATCCCTCATCGCCTATTCATCCGTAAGCCACATGGGCCTGGTCGTTGGAGGTATTCTTATCCAGACACCTTGAGGCCTTGCCGGCGCCGTAATCCTTATGATTGCACACGGCCTAACGTCCTCCGCCCTCTTCTGCTTAGCCAACACAAATTATGAACGCCTCCATAGCCGGACAATATTACTGGCCCGAGGATTACAGATAGTGCTTCCACTCATAGCAACATGATGATTTATTGCCAGCCTCGCAAACTTAGCCCTTCCCCCCCTACCCAACCTCATAGGAGAACTTTTAATTATTACCTCATTATTTGGCTGATCATGATGAACCCTCGTACTCACAGGGGCAGGGACCCTTATTACCGCGAGCTATTCACTTTATATATTCCTCATAACCCAGCGGGGCCCCCTCCCAGCACATATTATTAGCCTAAACCCCTCCTATACCCGGGAACACCTAGTTATAGCCCTTCACCTACTCCCCCTGCTTCTACTTATCTTAAAGCCCGAATTAGTATGAGGCTGAACCACCTGTAAATATAGTTTAACAAAAATATTAGATTGTGATTCTAAAGACAGAGGTTAAAATCCCCTTATTCACCGAGAGAGGCTCGCCAGCAACGAAGACTGCTAATCTCCGTGACCTTGGTTGGACCCCAGGGCTCACTCGACCTGCTCCTAAAGGATAACAGCTCATCCATTGGTCTTAGGAACCAAAAACTCTTGGTGCAAATCCAAGTAGCAGCTATGCACTCCTCATCACTTATTATATCATCCAGCTTAGTCATTATCTTCTTACTATTAGCATATCCTATCTTTACGACCCTCGAGCCTCGCCCCCGAAATCCCGACTGGGCCGTTTCCCATGTTAAGACAGCGATCGCCCTGGCCTTCTTCGTCAGCCTGATCCCCCTATTTCTCTTTCTTAACGAGGGCGCAGAAGCAATCATCACCTCATGAAATTGAATAAATACAATAACCTTCGACGTGAACATTAGCTTCAAATTTGATCACTACTCAGTTATTTTTGTCCCCATTGCCCTCTACGTCACTTGGTCTATTCTAGAATTTGCATCCTGATATATACACGCAGACCCATACATAAACCGATTCTTTAAATACCTCTTAGTTTTCCTTATTGCCATAATTATTCTTGTTACAGCAAACAATCTGTTCCAACTTTTCATTGGTTGAGAAGGAGTGGGAATTATATCATTTCTACTCATTGGCTGATGATACGGACGAGCAGATGCCAATACAGCGGCCCTTCAGGCCGTTGTATATAACCGAGTCGGAGACATTGGACTGCTATTCACAATAGCATGAATAGCAACCAACGCTAACTCCTGAGAGTTACAACAGATTTTTGTAGCAACAAAAGACCTGGATCTTACCCTACCGCTACTAGGCCTGATTGTTGCCGCTACAGGCAAGTCGGCCCAATTTGGTCTTCACCCTTGACTCCCCTCTGCTATAGAAGGTCCTACGCCGGTCTCTGCCCTACTGCACTCAAGCACCATGGTCGTCGCCGGTATTTTTCTTCTAGTACGAACAAGTCCCCTCCTGGAAAATAATCAAACTGCCCTCACCACCTGCCTATGTCTAGGTGCCCTAACAACGCTATTTACAGCCACCTGTGCCCTAACCCAAAATGATATCAAGAAAATCGTAGCATTCTCCACATCAAGCCAACTTGGCCTAATAATAGTTACTATCGGCTTAAATCAACCTCAACTAGCCTTCCTCCACATTTGCACCCATGCCTTCTTTAAGGCAATATTATTCCTTTGTTCTGGCTCAATTATTCACAGCCTCAACGACGAACAAGATATCCGAAAAATAGGAGGCATACACCACCTTGCCCCCTTTACATCCTCCTGCCTCACTATTGGTAGTTTAGCCCTCACAGGCACCCCCTTCCTGGCAGGATTCTTCTCCAAAGATGCCATTATTGAGGCACTAAACACATCCCACCTAAACGCCTGAGCCCTAGTCCTAACCCTTCTAGCCACCTCATTCACGGCCATCTATAGTCTCCGCGTAGTGTTTTTTGTCTCAATAGGTCACCCACGATTTAACGCTATTTCCCCCATCAATGAAAATAACCCAGCGGTTATTAACCCCTTAAAGCGACTTGCATGAGGAAGCATTGTCGCTGGCCTCCTAATTATCTCAAACATCACCCCTCTTAAGACCCCTGTGATATCTATACCCCCCTTGCTCAAACTAGCTGCCCTTATAGTTACAATCATGGGGTTACTCATTGCCCTCGAGCTAGCAACACTTACCAATAAACAATACAAAGTTATACCTAATCTGGTTACCCACCACTTCTCCAACATGTTAGGCTTTTTCCCCTCAATCATTCACCGATTTACCCCCAAACTAAATCTAGTTTTAGGACAGACACTTGCCAGCCAACTAATTGACCAAACTTGAATAGAAAAAATCGGTCCCAAAGCAATCTCTTCATCAAACATCCCCCTAATTACAACAACAAGCAACACCCAACAAGGAATAATCAAGACATACCTCACCCTATTCCTTCTCACCCTAACCCTTGCTGCCCTATTATTTACCCGTTAAACTGCCCGGAGGGTCCCCCGACTTAGTCCTCGAGTTAATTCCAACACAACAAACAAGGTGAGAAGAAGGACCCACGCACTAAGTACTAATATCCCTCCCCCTAACGAGTACATTAACGCAACCCCTCCAATATCACCTCGAAGGACAGATAACTCACCAAGCTCATCAGCCGGCACCCATGAAGACTCATATCACCCCCCTCAAAATACACTAGAAGCCACCACCACCCCTACTAAGTATATCAACATATCACCTACAACAGGACCACTAACCCAACTTTCCGGATAGGGCTCAGCGGCAAGTGCCGCCGAATACGCAAATACGACTAGTATCCCACCCAAGTAAATCAAAAACAGCACCAGCGATAGAAAAGGTCCCCCATGACCAACCAACACTCCACACCCCATGCCCGCCACAACTACTAACCCTAAGGCAGCAAAATAAGGAGAAGGGTTAGAAGCAACTGCAACCAACCCTAAAACTAATCCAATTAAAAATAAAGACATAATGTAGGTCATAATTCCTGCCAGGACTTTAACCAGAACTAATGGCTTGAAAAACCACCGTTGTTATTCAACTACAAGAACCCACTAATGGCAAGTCTACGAAAGACACACCCCCTCCTCAAAATCGCAAACAATGCCCTAGTTGACCTACCCGCCCCCTCAAATATTTCAGTGTGATGAAACTTCGGCTCTCTCTTAGGACTCTGCTTAATTATTCAAATCCTCACAGGACTATTTTTAGCCATACACTACACCTCTGATATTGCTACAGCTTTTTCTTCCGTTGCCCATATTTGCCGAGACGTAAATTACGGGTGATTCATCCGAAACCTTCACGCCAACGGTGCATCCTTCTTCTTTGTATGCATCTATGCCCACATTGGCCGTGGACTTTACTACGGCTCATACCTCTATAAAGAAACATGAAACATCGGAGTAGTTCTATTACTTCTAGTTATAATAACTGCTTTCGTCGGTTACGTGTTACCCTGAGGCCAAATATCCTTTTGAGGTGCCACCGTTATCACCAACCTACTCTCTGCAGTACCCTACGTAGGTAACGCCCTTGTTCAATGAATTTGAGGTGGATTCTCAGTAGACAATGCAACCCTTACCCGATTCTTTGCTTTCCACTTTTTGTTCCCCTTTGTAATTGCAGGCGCAACCATGGTACACCTCCTTTTCCTTCATCAAACAGGATCAAATAATCCCCTAGGCCTAAATTCAGACGCAGATAAAATAAGCTTCCACCCCTACTTCTCATACAAAGACTTATTAGGATTCGCAGTACTTGTCATTGCCCTCACATGTCTAGCTTTATTCTCACCCAACCTGCTAGGAGACCCAGACAACTTCACCCCCGCCAACCCACTAGTTACTCCTCCCCACATTAAGCCAGAATGATATTTCCTATTCGCATATGCAATTCTACGCTCCATCCCCAATAAACTGGGGGGAGTTTTAGCCCTCCTAGCTTCAATCCTTATCCTAATGCTCGTACCATTTCTACACACGTCTAAACAACGAAGCCTCACTTTCCGACCACTTACACAATTCTTGTTTTGAACCCTAATCGCAGACGTTATTATTCTCACTTGAATCGGAGGGATACCTGTATCACACCCATTCGTCATCATTGGACAAGTCGCGTCCTTTTTATACTTTTTCCTTTTCCTAGTCCTCACACCACTAGCAGGCTACGCAGAGGACAAAGCACTTGAATGAGCTTGCACTAGTAGCTCAGCGTCAGAGCCCTGGTCTTGTAAACCAGATGTCGGAGGTTAAAATCCTCCCTATTGCTCAAAGAAAGGAGATTTTAACTCCCACCCCTGGCTCCCAAAGCCAGGATTCTTAGTTAAACTATTCTTTGTAGTATATGTATAATAATTTTATATACATATATGTATTATCAACATTAATTTATATTAACCATATCATATAGCGTTCAAGTATATCTATGTTTTATCACCATATCTAGGGTTTAACCATTCAGGCATTATACGATAAGGAAAATTTCACATAAAGCAAATAATAAAATTTAACAAACACTTATAAAGACAAGACGAAAATTTAAGACCTAACACAAATATCCATAAGTCAAGTTATACCTTTACTCAAAATCATATTAAATCCAAATATTTAATGTAGTAAGAACCGACCAACAAGTCCATTTCTTAATGCCAACGGTTATTGAAGGTGAGGGACAATAATTGTAAAAGTTTCATACAGTGATTTATTCCTGGCATTTGGTTCCTTTTTCAGGGCCATAAACTGTAAACCTCCCCATATGTTTATTGTATAAGGCATAAGTTAATGGTGAAGAACAATAGCGGGAGCGGCCACCATGCCGAGCATTCTTTCCATAGGGCATTCAATTTTTTTTTTTTTTTTCCTTTTCAATAGACATTTCACAGTGCACGCAATCTGATTAACAAGGTGGGAATTATCCTAGGAAGCAAGAAAATAGTATGAGTGTTGAAAGGTTTTAACGAAAGAATTACATATAAGGATTTCAAGGACATAAGGTAGTGAAATTTAGTCTGAAGATATCTATATTACCCCCTTTTTTGGCTTTTTCGCGTTAAACCCCCCTACCCCCCTAAACTCCCGAGATAACTAACGCTCCTGTAAACCCCCCGGAAACAGGAAAACCTCGAGTCGTTTTTTTATGGTTTCAAAATGTTTTTATTTACATTATTATAAGTTTTTTTTGATTAATCTAATAAAATTTAAAAAAGTGTTAGGCGGGGCCCAACAAAGCCCCGCCTGCATAAAAGGTTAATCCTAGCTTAACTATCAATTTATCCATTAAAACATAAGACATATACCCATCAACCCCCGAACCACAAGTACAATATTAAATCCCAAGGACATTAAAACCCCTAAGATGACTAACATTTATATACGCAACTTCAAAAAACAAGAAAGTCCCGAGCCATTTTTTTTATGGTTTCAAAATGTTTTTATTTACATTATTATAAGTTTTTTTTGATTAATCTAATAAAATTTAAAAAAGTGTTAGGCGGGGCCCAACAAAGCCCCGCCTGCATAAAAGGTTAATCCTAGCTTAACTATCAATTTATCCATTAAAACATAAGACATTTACCCATCAACCCCCGAACCACAAGTACAATATTAAATCCCAAGGACATTAAAACCCCTAAGATGACTAACATTTATATACGCAACTTCAAAAAACAAGAAAGTCCCGAGCCATTTTTTTTATGGTTTCAAAATGTTTTTATTTACATTATTATAAGTTTTA